AACAATCTGATAAGGGATATAATTAAATTGTTTTATTAGTTCTTCCCATAAGAAAAATTCCATTTTATTAATGGACCAATAACAAAAACTTTTTTTTATTCGAAACGTCCCGTGATCTTCAACCAATTATGCGCTTCAATATAATTCCCAGGAGTAAGCGTTATAGCTTGTTTCCAATACTCAGCGGCTTGATCAAACCAAGCCTCCGCAATTTCCGAATCTCCCTGTCGGATGGCCTGTTCTCCCCGGTCGGAATAGGCGGATAAATTCCTTCCCTTAGAACCGTACTTGAGACTTTCCTACCTCATACGGCTCCGCAATCAATTCTTTTGGTGTCCTTTTTTTTTACCTAGAAAAAGAAATGCGATTTCTCATAGATCTATCCCACAGCTCGGGGTAACCAAAAGAAGTTAATCGGCTGAGTTTCAAACTTTCCGTTTTATTTAATTAATAATATTTTATTTGATTTGATTAATAATCCATTTTTTTTTAGTTTTATCTTTTTTCCCACCTGCAGAAGAATAAAGTATAGGTATTTACCCCTATAGTGAGTATTTTCGGCAAGGTAACTATCTCTATTTCATATCCAAATTTATATAGAATCTTTGAGAAAGACTTTCCTTTATAAAAAAAGTAAGAAAGAAAAGACTTACTATCTTTAGGATCTGATCCTACACCGCCACTCCATACCTTAGTGGATCAACTCTATTACATAAGTTAATTCCTAACTTTTATCTATCTTATATAGGCCTAAATAAGCAGTTTTTTTAATGTATTGGCACAAAACCTCGTTAATTGATCTTTACGGTGCTTCCTCTCTCTCAATTAAATTTTTTTATCCATAGACGACATAGAAAAAAGTATCTAGGCATCTCTTAATTTCTTCATATTTTAATTTCTATGAAGTTTTTTTCTTTCCTGCAGCTCAAAAAATCGGCGTTTTAGACGATATATATGCAGTGAGCCTATTTTTTTTTAGTATGTACTAAAACTAAAAAGGGGGGTCTTCCCGTTTCCTTCTGTTTCCTTCTATAGTGGAGATAGTCGCACGTAATGGCAGATCACTGCCATATTATTAAAAGCTTGGGGCAAGAATGGGTTTCGTTCTAATGCCCTGAAATAATATTCTAAAGCTTTCGTATGTTCCCCATTACTTGTGTGAATAAGACCTATATTATAGAGTATATAACTTCGATCGTAGGGGTCAATTTCTAGTCGCATAGCTTCATAATAATTCTGTAAAGCTTCCGCATAATTTCCTTCGGATTGAGCTGACATCCGTTACGGTCGTCATTCGATTCAAGGAATCTCCGTTCCAGAACCGTACGTGAAATTTCCATCTCATACGGCTCCTCCTTTAACTACGCATAATGAGAATAAAAAAATACATGGAATAATAAACAGGGTTGAAATATTCTTATTATGAACTGAGTGGGGCTAGTGTTTTTACAAAAAATCTCTAGCCAACCTTCTTGCGCAAGAACTTGTACTAATATCAAACGCCTTGATACTAATATAGAAAGGATAGCTCCAACAATTACTTTGTCCTCAACGCCCTTTAATTTCTAGGAAATAGTCACTTCAACAGTCTTTGATGGTTATATGGGTATCCAAAGTACCAACGAGATGGATGTTTGTTGTCCCAACCATTTTTGTTAGCCCCAATCTAGATAAGAGAAGGGGGTCAGTAAGTGATTTTTGACAAAGCTTTCATGTTGTCGATTGCTAGGTGTAGTGCTTTTTCCCCTATGCCGCCTGTTGGGACTTTATTACTAGGAAGTAGGATTGACCTGTAATACAGAACACACAGGTGTAACCTTCCGCTCAATACTAATACTCAAATTTATAATTGAAGCAGAGTATTTAAGGCTGCATCAATCGGGGATACACGACAGAAGGAATTGTTCGATTTCTAAACTTCACCTTCAACAAGCGTAGATTTTTTTTAATATAGAATAATATAATATTAATATAGAATATTAATATTTGTTCTTTATATTTAGAATCGTGTGTCTTTCTCATCAAACTAGAACCAGAAAATCAAAAAAGAATCAAATCACACCATCTCTGTAATAAGTAAATGCCTCTTTTTCTCCCGAAGTTGTCGGAATTATTCGTAATAAGATATTGGCCACAATTGAAAAGGTCTTATCAATAAAATTTCCATTTATTCTCGATCTAGGCATAGGTATCAATCCATTCTATAATAATTCTCATTACCGCTTGTGGAAAAAGGATTCTCCAAACAAGGGATTTGTACAGTACGAAATAACATAAAAACATATTAAGTTCCAAACAAAAAAAAATGAAATAAAGATACAAAACTTCCACTTAAATAGAATATTAATTAAATTAATTCTATTTTATATATCTATTTTTTTCTTTTTTACTTAAACTCATCAATCAGTTAATTTGTTCCAATTCGGTAGTAGGTATATATATGTATAGAAATATATAACTATCTGATATTTCTATATCCGATTTAATTTAAAGGATAGGAACATCATCTGAACAAATATGACTAAATATATCTATTTTGATAATTTCACACGAAAAAAACATTTTTTTTAACTTGTTTAACTTGAATCCTTCGAGGAAAGCTTTTTTCTAAAAACTGACTCTATTACTCTATAGTTATAGAATAGAATTCTTTGGTTGGTTATACCTATCCAAACAAAAATCGAATATTAATCTTTAATATTAAATATTTTTAAGGCTCACTATTTTTTCGGTTTTTGAGTCATAATAATTGTGTAGGAAAGATGGCCGAGTGGTTCAAGGCGTAGCATTGGAACTGCTATGTAGGCTTTTGTTTACCGAGGGTTCGAATCCCTCTCTTTCCGTACTTTGACCTAATTCACCAACATTCCTAACTGTAAAAGATCAAACAACAAGAAATGAAATACCATTATTAGAACATAACAGTTAGATTCGAGAGGGAAAAGAATAGATGAGTGGGATAAAATGTAAACTCCTGACTTTAATCCTTAAGTCAATTTACTTTGATGAAAGAAAGGGGCCAGATTGTCCGAACCTTTTACTTTGTATTTTAGTTAGGCCTAAGTCTGCCGAGAATAATATTCTACAACTAGCAATTCATTTATTTTCAAACCGACCCAGTTATTATCTATTATTTGATTGACTAATCCTTTATATGGAAATGGGTCAAGAGTCAAATGTTTGGGCAATTCCTCAGGAGGGGATGAATCAAGATAATTTGTAATTAGAGCTCTGGATTTTTGTTTATCTTTTGCCGTAATAGTATCTTGGGGTTTGCAACGATAACTCGGTATATCTACTAGACGGCCATTAACTAAAATATGTCTATGATTAACTAATTGGCGGGCTCCAGGAATAGTTGGAGCCATCCCCAATCGAAAAAGGATGTTATCCAAACGCATTTCAAGTAATTGTAGTAAAACTTGACCTGTTGACCCTTTGGCTTTTCTGGCAATACGAACATATTTAAGTAATTGTCGTTCTGTAATACCGTAATGAAAACGCAATTTTTGTTTTTCTTCTAGACGAATACGATATTGAGATCTCTTCCCGGAGCGTGATTGGGCTCTAAGATCACTTCCGGTTCTAGGCTTTTTATTTGTTAGTCCAGGCAAAGCCCCTAAACGGCGTATTTTTTTGAAACGAGGTCCTCGGTAACGCGACATAAAGACTCCTTGTCTTTTCTTTATTTATTCTTTATTTATTATTATTATTTAATATTTATTATTATATTTGTCATTTTACAAACAAACCTAAATTAAAACTAAATGAGAAATGAAACGAAATCTCCTGAAGTATTATATTACAATGAATAATGAGATGTATTGTATATATGATATACAAACCCATTTATATATTCGATCTTTTTATTAATCTATTTTAAGTATAAGTAAAAAAAAAACAAAGGAAACGAAAAAGTCTTTTTCATGATTTGTTATGTCAAGACTCAACCCTTTGCTTTTCCTTTTATTCATAGTTGGTAATTTCTAGGACATTATAGATCAGTAACCTTTTAACCAAGGATAAAGGATTATTATATTATTATTTTAATTATTTTATTTTTTCTTTGATTAAAAAAAATAAAAAAATACAACAAATAAAAATAAAGAAAAGCCGGCTATCGGAATCGAACCGATGACCATCGCATTACAAATGCGATGCTCTAACCTCTGAGCTAAGCAGGCTCATAGAAATTATACATATATAAAAACTATATCTTAGTTTAAGCTTTTCTTCTTTTATGATATAAATTTATAATATACAAAAATTTTAAATAAATAGTTCAAATCAAATAAAAATAAATATTTAATTTCGTTTATTTCTATCTCTAGAGATTCTCGAGTTTCATTCAAGAGACTAAGACGAAAAACAAAGAATCGACCCTTTGAGTATTACAAACTACATAAAGGAAAGAGGCATTTATATGCTCTCTAGTCATCTATATTGAATTGTACCTACAGAAATGATAGAATCATTTATAGAATCATTTCGGATTAGACCAAATAAAATTTCTTTCTTTTTTTTTTATTTTTTATATAGGCTTCCAATAGAAATGAAATAAGATAAAGAAAAAAGGAAAAAACACTTTTCGGTCTATTAATCAGTATAAAATCTAAAAATTTGAGAGGTACGTAAGGAGAGGCCATCAGATTGGGATCCTAATTTTCGAAAATACAATGGGGATATGGCGAAATCGGTAGACGCTACGGACTTAATTAGCTTGAGCCTTAGTATGGAAACCTACTAAGTGAAAACTTTCAAATTCAGAGAAACCCTGGAATAAAAAAAAGGGTAATCCTGAGCCAACTCCTTTTGTTTCCTTTTTTCAAAAGAAAAAAAAAAAGGATTAAGAAAGCAAGAATAAAAAAGGATAGGTGCAGAGACTCAAAGGGAGCTGTTCTAATAAATTGGGTTGACTGTACTAGGTTGTTATAAGACTTCTTCCGTCTAAATGCCAATCCAAGAAAAAGAGTGAAGAATATACGTACTGAAATGATTAATGACAACCCGAATCTGTTCTGTATTTTTTTCTCATTTTTAGATAGTTATATTTTATTATATATTTTTATATTATATATCTATTTTTAGATATAATATATAGAAATCCATATTTTTCGTAGAGATCTAGAATATGAAATGAAAAATGGCAATAATTGTTCTGAATCGATTCCAAGTTGAAAGCAGAATCACTATTTATTCATCAAAACATTCACACTCACCCCATAGTCTGATAGATCTTGTGAAGAACTTCGAAATCGGATGAGAATAAAGAGAGAGTCCCGTTCTACATGTCAATACTGACAACAATGAAATTTATAGTAAGAGGAAAATCCGTCGACTTTTAAAATCGTGAGGGTTCAAGTCCCTCTATCCCCAATAAGCTTATTTCACGCCCTAACTAGTTAGCTTTTTTTGCATTAGCGTTTTGAAGATGGTTATGTTCCTCTTTTTTTCAAATAGGACGCGTTTTTCTCTTATCATAAGTCTAGGTCTCTATCTAATAGACGGACAAATAAATATCTTTGATTTGAGCAAGTAGTACTCAGTTGAGTAATTCACAATCCAGATTATTACTCGTTTTATAAAACTTATGTCAAATACTTTGTATACATATACAAAGTTCTTCTTTTTGAAAACCGAATAAATTGGGGTAACTAATATAATTGTAATACTTTTCATCCTTTTAATTGACTAATTGACACAGACCCAAGTTATCTCGTAAAATAGGTAGATGGTGCACCAGGAAAGGGGAATGGTCGGGATAGCTCAGCTGGTAGAGCAGAGGACTGAAAATCCTCGTGTCACCAGTTCAAATCTGGTTCCTGGCACATGATTTTTTTTTAGGAGTATATTCTTTACTTTACTTTATTCTATGAACTAGATTCTATAACTAGAAATTGACGAATATGAGTCAATATACAATATACATTATACATATTCATTAATAGTCAACTTAATGACACATTAAGTAAATGATTTAGCTAGTTATCACATGAACTACCCCATCTATCTAAAAAATAGATGGTTAGGTAGTTTATAAAATATAGAATTTTTTATGGTTTATCTTTTTTTGTTCATATTGTGTTTCCTCTTATTTAAAGGAGATATTAATTTAATACTTCATATTCATATATATTACAAAAGGTTAAATTAGTTAGTTGAAACACCCTAAATAAAAAAAAAGTCGAGTCTCGAAGAGTTAAAGGATAAAAATGGATAAAGGATAAAAATAGATAAAGGTCATTTTCGATCCACTAGAAATAGAATCAAATTACCTTGTAATATGGATTTCTATTTTATAGATTTCTATTTTTGCCTTTCCTCATACATTCTATGACTTTACAGAACCCGTCTAAGTAAGTGTAAGTTATTAATGTATGCGCGGTACAAAGTTCAGGATACAGAACTTTTTAGTTTATTCGTTAGCTCATTCAAAAGAAAACTTTTGAAACTCTCAAAAAATTTTTAATTTGTTTTTTATTTTTTATCTATCCATAATACCAGTGGGGCATCCATTACTCAATTATTCTGTTTGATCTAGAACATACAAAAAATCTTTAGCTATTTCATACTGTAGAAGTTAATTTTGTTTTTTTATCGCTCAATACGCATCTTGTATTTCATAAAAGTTGGGTACAATATAATCCTTACGTAAGGGCCATCCTACCCAACTTTCGGGCATTAAAATACGTTTTAGGCGCGGATGATTATCATATGAAATTCCCAACATATCATAAGATTCCCTTTCTTGAAAATCAGCGCTTTTCCAAACCCAGAAAACGGACGGAATTCTAGGATTACTCCTTGGAGCAAAGACTTTTATGCATACCTCTTCCGGTTGATCCGCACCGTACTCTAGTCTCGTAAGATGATAGACACTAGATAACAGCCCTCCCGGCGCTACGTCATAGGCACATTGAGAACGTAGATAATTGTAACCATATACATATAAAATAACAGCAATGGAATGCCAATCTTCGGGCTTAATTTGTAAAGTCTCTATTCCTTGGTAATCGAAACCCAAAGATCTATGAACTAGCCCGTATTTTACTAGCCAAGCAGACAAACGACCCTGCATCTTGTTTATATCTCCCACAGTCTTTTTTTTTTTTAGATTTAATTTATTAAAATGAATCCGCCGCTTATGTTTACAATTTAAAAAAGTGAATCTTATTTAATTCACGAATTCCTGGGAAGATACTGAATTTTTGTATTTGAAAAATGTTTCAGGAAGAATCTCTGAAGTAAATGGAGATTTATAGAGTAATCCTTGATCATAATTTCCAGTATGAATACTACGTCCAACACAAAACTTGTGATTGATAGTAAAACATCGATTCGTTTGTTGAGACTTAATCCTATCTTCATAAATTTCCCTAGATATTTTTTTACGAAGCTTTGTTATACCATCTATAACTGCTTCCGGTTTAGGAGGACAGCCCGGCAAATAGACATCCACGGGAATTAGTTTATCGACCCCTCTAACAGTACTATAGGAAT